CTTGCTTATGTTTATTTCCGCTTAACTCTTGTACATAGGAAATGAGACTCAATCCTTTTACTGCGAATTTATAAGCTGTTTTATTTCACTCATATAACTATCTGATTTAGTTTATCAACCCGAATGATGAATAAAAAATGACGATATTTATTCAATTCATTCAACTTCTTTCCTATAAAAAAAGAAAGAAAAGAAAGGGAATAGAGAAAGGTTTATGTCTCAACGAATCGCACGTAGAGATATTGATAACACGCATAGAGTTAATGGTATTTCATAACTAATTGATTGAGCAGCAGCTCGTAGACCACCTAAAAAGGAATATTTATTATTTGATCCATATCCTGACATAAGAAGTCCAATGGGAGCAATACTTGAAATGGCGATCCATAAAAAAACACCGATATTGAGATCGGATAGAACAAGGTTAGAGCCAAAAGGAATTATTAAATAACTTAGTAGAATTGATATGACTGCTATGGATGGTCCGATACTGAATAAACGAGTATCTCCTCTAGATGGAAGAAGATTCTCTTTGAAAAGTAGTTTTGTGCCATCTGCTAGAGCTTGAAGAATTCCCAAAGGACCGGCATATTCAGGTCCAATACGTTGTTGTATCCCTGCGGATATTTCTCTTTCTAACCACACAATTGCTAGTACACCTATTGTGATTCCCAATACAGGAGTAAAAATAGGTACAAGCATCCATATGATCCCATAAACCTCTTTTAAGTATTCCAATCGGGAAAAAGAATTGATATCTTGTACTTCTGGTGTATCAATTATCATTTCAACGATCAACTTCTCCCATAATTATATCTATGCTACCTAGTATCGTCATAATGTCAGCCAATTTCATTCTTTTAACTAACTGAGGAAGAATTTGCAAATTGATAAAACCCGGCGGTCGAATTTTCCATCTCCAAGGAAAAACATTCTGATCCCCTATCAGAAAAATTCCCAACTCTCCCTTTGGGGCTTCGACTCTCACATAAAGTTCTTGTTTCGACAATTCAAAAGTGGGAGAAGGCTTTTTACTAATAAATCGATATTCAAAATCATTCAATTCGGGATCCCTCGCTCTATCAAAGCATCGGATTTCTAAATTCTCATACGGCCCTCCCGGAATTCCTTCCAGAGCCTGTTGAATAATTTTTATAGATGCCACCATTTCACCAATTCGTACTAAATAACGAGATAATGAATCTCCTTCTTTTTGCCATTGGACTTCCCAATCAAATTCGTCATAACACTCATAATGATCAACTTTACGAAGATCCCATTGTATTCCGGAAGCTCGTAGCATTGGTCCTGACAAACCCCAATTTATTGCTTCTTCTACACCAATAATGCCTACTCCCTCAACTCGTTCTAAAAAAATAGGATTACGCGTAATAAGTTTTTGATATTCAGCAACCCCTGTTAAAAAATAATCGCAGAAATCCAAACATTTATCTATCCATCCATGCGGTAGATCAGCAGCTACTCCTCCTATACGAAAATAATTATGCATCATTCTCATACCGGTGGCAGCTTCGAATAGATCATAGACTAACTCTCTTTCTCTGAAAATATAGAAGAAAGGAGTCTGTGCACCAATATCTGCCATAAAAGGGCCAAGCCATAATAAATGAGAAGCTATACGACTCAACTCCAACATAATCACTCTAATATAGCTGGCTCTTTTAGGTACTTGAATATTTCCCAACTGCTCTGGTGCATTTACGGTTATTGCTTCTGTGAACATAGTAGCTAAATAATCCCAACGTGTTACATAAGGCAAATATTGTATAATTGTTCGGTTTTCTGCAATTTTTTCCATCCCTCTGTGCAAATAACCTAGTATTGGTTCACAGTCAATAACATCTTCACCATCTAAAGTAACGATGAGTCGAAGAACACCGTGCATTGATGGGTGATGAGGACCCATATTGACTATCATGAGGTCTTCTCTTGTAGCTGGTACATTCATAGGTTTTCCCCTGATTCATTCTTCCATGAATTGCTGAAAACGAAAAGAAGTTCATCAAAATTCAAGATCTACTAAATCAAATAATTCAAAAGGACTCTTCAAATTAACGAATTTTTGTCTCCCGAATACCCAACTGACCAATTAATTCTTTATAACGTACTCTATTTTTCTTTGCCAAATAAGACAGCAACCGTTGACGTTTTCCCAGAATTTTCCGTAGACCTCTCTGAGATAAATAGTCTTTTCTGTGCAATTCCAAATGTGAAGTAAGTCTTCGGATCTTATTGGTGAAACTGAATACTTGAAATTCAACAGATCCCCTATTTGCTTCTTTTTGAGAAATAACTGAGATGAATAAGTTTTTTACCATAAAACGAAATCTTCTCTTCCCTCCCTTTTTTTCTTTTTTAAAAATTTGAATTTTACCCATCAGTAATATAATAATATTATAATTATAATAATAATATTATTATGCCGGTCATTTTAATCTAGTATACGCAATAATCTTTATTTCGTTATGGATACCTCGTTTATGAAATAAAATTAATCAATATCAATAAAAAATCTAATTGATATGTATTAGTATCATGCATCAGAATGTAATGTAAGACATCGCATGTGTGCATTTGTTTACTTTCATATACTAGATCTAGTAAGGATATATAAAAAATGTGACATCAACGAATTTTCAATCGTGGATACATATGTATCCTTATCATACTAAAACAACTACCATTATTGGTATCAAACCAATAGCGATTCATACAAGCTAAATCTTCTAATCGATAATTGGGCCAGAGAAAGAACTTTAATTTTTTTAATTTAATTAATTGATTTTTATCTCTATCAAGATGTTTGTTTTCATCCAAAAATTTATTACAGCTGTTCCCATTGCAAAATACTGGATTTCTAGCCACACCACTCCTATTCCTCAAATTGAAACAAATTAGAATTCTAAATTTTCTACGACGTCTAGGCGATAAAATATTTTCAGGAACAAGCAAATCATAATGATTTTTGTCTTTATTTCCAATCATCTTTTGACATCTTGCACTGAATTTATCACAATTCTTATTATCAACATATCTTTCTTCTTGGTATCTTTGATTAGTTTGGTACTTACTCTTATGAACCAATGAAATACCTATAGTTTGATACATAATAAATTGTCCATCATTTTTTACAGACAGACGAATTGGTTCGATAATAAATATACCTCTTTTCATTTTCATCAATTCTGTAAGAGTTAAATCTTTATGAACCGGTATTAGATCCAGACTCATTTCTCCCCTTTGAATAGCAGATATACAAATTTCTCTTGGATTTATCAGTCTAAGCAGGAGACAATATACCTTGATATTATTGATCATTTTTTGATTTAAAGAATCATCCCATCTCAATTGAAAAAGCAAATATCTTTTTAGGAATAAATCGAGTTCTGCTTCCGTGTGATTCTTGAATTGCTTTTTCTTTGTACGTTTTTGCATGTCTGAGTCTGATCCTGCATAATCTTCTTCAATATCTTTTTCGTGGTTTGAGAGGACTGATTCAAGATTTCCTTGGTTTTGTACATCTGATCCAAGATCTACTTGTCCTGCGGATTCTTTTTCTTCTTGATTTCGATTCTCTAATTTTAAAAGTTTTTTTTCATTGGATGATATAAAAAGATTCCCTTTTTGCTTTCTATTGCTATTTCTATTTTTACTATAATTTTTATTTCCATTAAAATTTAAAAGAAGTAATTTGATTGGTATAACCCAGGGTTTCATTTTATATGTATTATAAAGTAGCACAAATTCTGGGAAGAACCAAGGTTCCAGATTCGATATGGAACGATTTAGTATTTCTTCATTCATCCCCATCCAATCAAAAAGGTCTTTTTGATTGGATGGTTTGATTTCTTGATCTTGTGTGAGATAAAAAAGACCTTTCTTATCAATTATTTGATAATTATTCGACCCGGTCTTGGTATTTTTATTACTGTTGATACTGGTATTGATCCAGACCTCAATATCGACCTTCTTTCTAAAGCAAAAATGGAGAATTTTCCAATCAAAATATTTTCTATCCGGGTTTTTCTTTATATACTCTATATACATAATATCATCTTCGCCTAGGTAATTATTGATAGGGATACCTTCCAGCATATCAAAAAATTTGCGTTTATGTGTGTTGTAATTATAAGAAATATCTTGGTTATTATTTACTTGTAATGGTGATCCATAAATATATGAGTCATTCTTATCTTCATAATTAATATATTTATATGATAAAAGGTCATATCTATAGTGTTTTTTAAAATTTTCTTTTTGATTCGTTAATGAGTCTGCTTCATAATCATTTTGTTTATTGTAATGAATTAATTGATCTTTTTGAGATAAATCCCATTTGCTTAAATCTTTATTTTGATTTTGAGCCACACAATGTTGATTTACTCTATTTCGCCACTTTTGTGGTACTAATCTAGACCATATAATCGGAGATAAATATTTATATTGATAATGACCTCTTAACCAGTTCTTCCATTGATTCATTCCAGAATTACGAAGTTTCTTATGTCTTAATTCGTAATGAAATATTTCGTGTGCTCCAAAACCAAAATAATCTTTTCTTTCGTTCTTAAGAAAAAGAGATGTTCCGTTATATTGAAGGACAGATCTTAACTTATACAAGTTAATAACTTGGGTTTGTGATAATTTGTAAAATACATATGCTTGTGACAAGGAGGATAAGTCACAAAAAATCTGTGAACTCTTATTACTAATACTAGAAACTGACCTTTTTATAATCGAAATAAAGTGAATTTTCTTTTGATTTGGTTTACCAATTCTTTTTTGATTTCTTTCATTATTGTAAACGTATTTATCAATAATTTTTTTTGTTGATTCAATAAAAAATTGTGCATTGGTTCTGGGAATATTAATGAGACATAGAAGAATATCTATGTATATCCTTTCAATGAAAAATTTTATAAAATAATGTAATTTGCGAATTAATCGAGAATTCCTTCTTTTTAATATTTGCCAAATGC